TATACATTGTGTTTTGTACTGCAACAATGTATATATATATATTTCAGCACAAATCAGCACTTGTTGAAATTGCCGTTCGAGCTTTACCTGTTTTAGGGGTTTGGCAGGAAGAACAAGACTTGTTCGGCGAGGGGGGGTAGGGGGGTTTGTCGCGCGCGACCCTTTAAATTATAAGAAGGGGGAAGCTTAGAGAGATAGGAGTGTATAGTTATACCTTATGCACTTGATATAATTTAATGTTGTTCTTTATTATAATATCTTTCCAACATTACATTTTTTAATACTTTGGAAAGCAAGAGCAAGTACGACCTTGTCTGTCATTGATCAAAGGTGTCGCACATGTCAAGTGAAAGGAAAACCTAAAAAAAGAACCAGATGCATTTAAAAGAATGCCTTGGCATGGTGGGTCATGGACAATTAGCATACCACCATTAACCAGATGCCAGTATAATTATCCGAGTAGGGAGTTTTAGAACGTATGGCCCTGAAATAGGAACCAGATGCCAGTAATAATTCACTGTGTGCGACCCTCAAGATAGATGCCCCTGACCCATCATGCAGAATATGCATTCAGAATAAACCAGTTGGTGGTTTCTTACTACATTAATTATCTGAGGTCCTGTTTTTGTTGATATGGGATATAGGATGTTTGAATGAGGTTATGCTGCACATTCGATTTATCAAGTTAAATTAACTTACCCGTGAAGTTTCAAAGAATGCTTATGTATACCATAGTTGAATGTTGGTGTTTGTAAGTTCTATTTCAGTTATGGGAGAAGAACCTAAATGTCCCTAGATTCATTAATGTAAAATTATGCATAATATGTACCCCTGACATAATATATGTATGTGTACATAGATGTAGTAATATCCTTATAATAAGGTTTACTATAGGTAAGGGAGGACTATGTGTATATGTTACTGAATACATAATGGTTTTAGGACTAAGTAGGCGGCCCTCTTGGTTGGGCAGAGTCCGGGTGAGTCAGAGAGTAGTTTATTTAGAATTCCAGCTTTGGGAGTTGGGGGTGGGAGTTAAAATCTCTTCTCTTTGGGCACTAAGGGGGATTTTAACCTCCGATCTCCGGATTACAAGACCGGTGCTTTTAGGCTAAGCTATTAGGGCAGTTTCATTCGAGTGCCTTGTTTTCGGCTCATCCTGCGATAGGGGTGAAAATTAAGAATAAAGAGAAGTAAAGCACGGATGCGGCTTGGCCGATAAGGACGTATGGGTGTTCTACTGGTATGCCTCCGATTCATGTTAGGATTAGTATGTCTGCGGCTAGGGTTCAGAAAAGGAGTTGTGTGATTGGTCGGAAGGTGAGTGCTCGTTGTTTGGATGTGTGGAGGATGGGGACGACAAAGAGCACTAAGATGGAGGCCAAGAGGGCTAGGACGCCTCCCAGTTTATTGGGGATGGACCGGAGAATGGCGTATGCGAAGAGAAAGTATCATTCTGGTTTGATGTGGGGTGGGGTTACTAGGGGATTGGCGGGTGTGAAATTATCTGGGTCACCAAGAAGGTTAGGTCAAAAGAGGGATAGGGTTGTAAGGGCTGCGAGAAGAACTGCAAACCCTAGGAGGTCTTTGTATGTGAAGTAGGGGTGGAAGGGGATTTTATCGGCGTTTGAGTTTAGGCCTGCCGGGTTGTTGGATCCGGTTTCGTGGAGGAAGAGAAGGTGGATTACTGTTGCTGCCACGATGACGAAGGGGAATAGAAAATGGAAGGCAAAGAATCGAGTAAGGGTTGCATTGTCAATGGAGAAGCCGCCCCAGATTCACTGAACTAGTTCGTTTCCGATGTATGGAACGGCGGATATTAGGTTGGTAATGACTGTGGCCCCTCAGAATGATATTTGGCCTCAGGGTAGGACGTAGCCGACGAAGGCGGTAATTATAGTTAGAAGAAAGAGGATTACTCCGATGTTTCATGTTTCTTTGTAGAGGTAGGATCCGTAGTATAGGCCTCGGGCAATGTGAATGTAAAGGCAGATAAAGAAGAAGGAGGCTCCGTTGGCATGTATGCTTCGGATAAGTCAGCCGTAGGTGACGTCTCGGCAGATATGAACTACAGAGGAATATGCGGTGGAAATGTCCGAGGTGTAGTGTATAGCTAGGAATAGGCCAGTCAGGATTTGTGCGATTAGACATAGTCCTAGGAGGGAACCAAAATTTCATCAGACTGAGATATTGGAGGGGGTGGGGAGATCAACTAGTGCGTGGTTAGCAATTTTTAGTAGGGGGTGGGTTTTTCGTAGGCTTGCCATTAAGGGTTCCCGTAGTTGAATTACAACGGTGGTTTTTCAAGTCATTGGTCTCGGTTAGAGTCCGGGCGGGAATTATGACTTATCTTGTGTCTTTATTTCTTGTGGGGTTGGTTGTGGGGTTGGTTGCTGTGGCTTCAAATCCTGCTCCTTACTTTGCCGCTTTTGGGCTGGTTGTGGCGGCGGGGGTGGGGTGTGGGGTTTTAGTGGGGCATGGTGGGGCTTTTTTATCACTGGTGTTGTTTTTAATTTATTTGGGGGGGATGTTAGTTGTGTTTGCTTATTCGGCGGCTCTGGCTGCTGAGCCTTTTCCTGAAACTTGGGGGGATCGTTCGGTGATCGGATACGTGGTTGCCTATCTTGTGGGGGTTGTGTTGGCTGCTGGTTGATTTTGAGGGGGGTGATATGAGGGTTCATGAGTGGTGGTGGATGAGTTTAAAGAGTTTTTTGTTTTGCGGGGGGATTCAAGTGGGGTGGCGTTGATGTATTCGTTTGGGGGTGGGATATTGGTGGTGTGTGCTTGGGTGCTTCTTCTTACCTTGTTTGTGGTATTAGAATTGACTCGGGGTTTAAGCCGGGGTACACTTCGAGCGGTTTAAAGGGTGGCTAGTAGGGTAGCCAGTGTTGTGGTAAGTAGGAAGATTGTCAGGTAGGTTTTAATCATGCCTCGTTGGGCGTTGCTTGTAGTGGTAATTAATTTTATTTGGGCAGAAGCTAGTCCTTTGGGGCCGGCTATTTCAAATCATGTTTGATCAACTAATTGGGTGGCGATGGTTTGTCCTAAGGTGAGATTGAGTTTGGGGATTAGTCGGTGGATGGTTGCGGGGAAATACCCCAACATATTAGAAAAGTTGTGGAGGGGGATGGTTGGGGCGGTTTTGAATTGTTTGCTTGTTAGAGAGGCCAATTCTATGGCAATGAGGAGGCCGGTGATTGTTACTACTAGAGCGGCTAGTTTAAGGAGGGGTGGTATAGTTATGATAGGGGTTTTGGATGGGATGAAGTTTGAGGTAATGATAAGGCCTGCGATGATACTTCCTCAGGCTAAACGTTTGAGGGGGTTGATGACGGAGGGGTTGTTTTCGTTGATTGGGGAAAGTGTTAGGAACCGGGGGGTGCCTATGGAGACAAAGAATACTACCCGAAAGCTGTAAACTGCAGTGAAAGAGGTGGCAATAAGGGTAAGGGCTAGGGCTCAGGCGTTTAGGTATGAAGTGTTGAGGGCCTCAATGATGGCGTCTTTTGAGAAGAAGCCTGCTAAGAAGGGGGTGCCGGTGAGGGCGAGGCTTCCGATAGTGAGACAGGAGGAGGTGAAGGGCATGAGATTGTGAAGGCCCCCCATTTTTCGGATGTCTTGTTCGTCATTGAGGCTGTGGATAATGGATCCTGAACACAAAAAGAGTATGGCTTTGAAAAAGGCGTGGGTGCAGATGTGAAGGAAGGCTAGTTGAGGTTGGTTGAGTCCGATGGTGACCATCATCAGGCCTAGTTGACTGGAGGTGGAGAATGCAACGATTTTTTTAATATCGTTTTGGGTAAGGGCGCAGGTTGCTGTGAATAGGGTGGTTAGTGCTCCCAAGCAGAGGGTGACGGTGAGGGCTGTTTGATTGTCTTGTATTAGTGGGTGGAGGCGAATGAGTAGGAAAATGCCAGCTACTACTATTGTGCTGGAGTGTAGGAGGGCAGATACTGGGGTGGGGCCCTCTATGGCGGAGGGCAGCCAGGGGTGTAGGCCAAATTGGGCTGACTTACCGGTGGCTGCGACGACTAGGCCGATTAGAGGGAGTGTTAGGTTAAATTCTTTTGATGCGAAGAATATTTGTTGGATTTCCCATGAGTTTAGATTTATTGCGAATCAGGCTATGGCTATGATTAATCCAATATCTCCGACCCGGTTGTATAGGACGGCTTGAAGGGCTGCTGTGTTGGCGTCGGCTCGGCCATATCATCACCCGATGAGAAGAAAGGATATGATGCCGACTCCTTCTCAGCCGATAAATAGTTGAAATATGTTGTTGGCAGTTACTAGAATGATCATGGCCACTAGGAAAAGAAGGAGGTATTTAAAGAATCGGTTAATATTGGGGTCTGCGTGCATGTATCATGAGGCAAACTCTAAGATGGATCAGGTGACGTAGAGGGCAATGGGGGTAAAGATAATTGAGTAGTGGTCAAATTTAAGACTAATATTGATGTCAAAGGTTGCAGTGTTTATTCAGTGTCAGTTGGTAACGATGGTCTCAACTCCTTGATCTAGGAAGATGAACAGTGGAAAGAGACTTACTGCGAAGGCGGTACTAACTCCTGTTTTGACGTGGGTGACGGCTCAGTTACTTTTTTGCGGGTTTGGTTCTAAGGTGGTGACAAGGGGGTATAGAAGGAGACCAAAGATTAGCACGAGGCTGGTTGAAAAAATAAGGGCGGTTGGTTGCATAGCTGCTACTTGGATTTGCACCAAGAGTTTTTGGTTCCTAAGACCAACGGATGGGCTGTTATCCTTTAGGAGCGCGAGTGAGCCGCGGAGTTAAACCGCGGGTCTAGGGGTTAGCAGTCTCTATTAGCTTCGGGCCTCTCTCGGTGGACAAGGGGGTTTTAACCCCTATTTTTAGAATCACAATCTAGTGTCTTAATTAAACTATGTCTACAGTGGCATCAGCCTCATATGAGCTCGGGCTTCGTGATTAGTAAAATGATGGGGATTAGGTGAAGGGACATTAGTAGGTGTTCTCGTGTGTGATATGGTGTAAGTCCAATTATGTGGGCGGGAGCTGGCCCCCGTTGAGACATAAGGAATAGGTATAGTGAGTAGCCTGCTGTAATTAGGGTTCCTAGGCCGGTAAGGGCCAGAGTTCAGGGGGATCAGTTAAATATTGTAGAGATAATTATGATTTCGCCTATTAAATTAGGGAGCGGTGGAAGGGCGAGGTTGGCTAGATTAGCGGTGAATCATCAGACTGCTGTCAGGGGGAAGAGCATTTGGAGTCCCCGTGCTAATACCATGGTTCGGCTGTGGGTGCGTTCATAGCTTGTGTTGGCTAGACAGAATAGGGCTGAAGAGGCTAGACCGTGGGCAATTATGAGAATGATTGCTCCGGTAAAACCTCATGGGGTTTGAATGAGGATACCTCCGGCTACTAATCCTATGTGGCTTACGGAGGAGTAAGCGATTAGTGATTTGAGGTCCGTTTGTCGTAAGCAGATAGACCCGGTTATGATAATTCCCCATAGTGCTAGTACAATAAATGGGTAGGCCATTTCTTTAGTGAGGGGGTCTAGTATAACTATTATACGTATTATGCCGTATCCGCCCAGTTTTAGAAGAACAGCGGCTAGGACTATGGAACCTGCAATGGGGGCTTCTACATGAGCTTTGGGTAGTCAGAGGTGGACCCCATATAGGGGTATTTTTACTAGAAAGGCAATGAGGCAGCCTGCTCATCAGATTTTATCCCCTCAGGAGAAAAGGGATAGTGGTTGGGAGTATTGTAATGTTAATATTGAAAGTGTTCCTGTGCTGTTTTGTAGGAGGAGGAGAGCAACTAAGAGAGGGAGGGAGCCTGCGAGAGTATAAAAGAGGAAATATGTTCCCGCATTAAGACGTTCTGTTTGGTTTCCTCAGCGGGTGATGATGATGAGGGTTGGGAGGAGTGTGGCTTCAAATATGACGTAGAATATGATGATTTCAGTGGCTCCGAAGGCTATGATGAGGAATATTTGGAGGGACGTTAGGAGTGAAATGTACATGCGTTGACGGCTAATGGGCTCAGGGGAGATGTGGTTTTGACTGGCTAGGATTATGAGGGGGAGAAGTCAGCAGGTAAGTACAAGAAGGGGGGTGGAAAGAGGATCTGTTGCCAGGTAGGAGTTAGATGAAGATCAGCCGATTTCGGAGTTTCACTTTAATCAGGATAGGCTAGTTAGGGCAATTAAAAGGCTTTGGGCTGTTGTGGTGGTTCAGAGTCATTTTGTTGGAACTAGTCAGATTGTGGGGAAGAGCATGAGTGTTGGAATAAGGATTTTTAGCATTGTAGAAGGTTTAGGCTTTGGAGGCGATCGGTTCCGTGGGTTCGTGCTGTGGCAACTAGCAGGGCTAGTCCTGCGCTAGCTTCACAGGCTGAGAAGGTTAGGAGAAGTATGGGGGCTGAGGAGTATCCTGTTGTCTCTAGTTGAAGTGCTCAGAGGGAGAGTGCGATAAATAATGACAATATCATTCCTTCTAAACATAATAGGGCTGATAGGAGGTGGGTGCGGTGGAATGCTAGGCCTATAAGCCCTAGAATGAAGGCTGAGCTGAAGCTGAAGTGTGCGGGTGTCATAAGGGTGTCACGGATTTTAACTGCGATTTTCTGAGCCGAAATCAGAGGTCTTGTTTGGACTAACTCCCTATTCGGCTCATTCTAGGCCCCCCTGGGTTCACTCGTAAATGAGGCCTAGGGTGAGTAGAGCTAGGACTGTGGCAGCCCAGAGAAAGGTGTTAGTGGGGGTAAGTAGTTGGTCTCCTCAGGGTAGGGGGAGTAGAAGTGCAATTTCTAGATCGAAGAGGAGAAAAAGAATGGCGATTAGGAAAAAGCGCAGAGAGAAGGGTAGTCGGGCGGACCCTAATGGGTCGAAACCGCATTCGTAGGGTGAAAGTTTTTCTGCATCTGGCGTTATTTGAGGTAGTCAAAAAGATACGATGGCTAGTAGTGTAGAGAGGGTGATAGTGATTAGTAGGATTGTTGTGATTAAATTCATTATCTTTCCTTGGATTTTAACCAAGACTGGGTGATTGGAAGTCACTTGTACTGACTTTAATACTAGAAAGATTATGAGCCTCATCAGTAGATGGATACGTAGAGGAATAATCAGACGACGTCAACGAAATGTCAGTATCATGCGGCGGCTTCAAATCCAAAGTGGTGTTCTGAGGTGAAGTGGTATTGGATTTGCCGGAGTAGGCAGACGGCTAGGAAGGTGGACCCGATAATTACGTGTAGTCCGTGAAATCCTGTGGCTACAAAGAATGTTGATCCGTAAACTCCGTCAGCGATAGTGAAGGGGGCCTCGTAGTACTCTATGGCTTGGAGAAGGGTAAAGTAAAAGCCTAGAATAATTGTCAGGCCGAGAGATTGGATGGTCTCTTTTCGATTGCCTTCTATGAGGCTGTGATGTGTTCAAGTAACTGTAACTCCGGAGGCGAGAAGTACGGCGGTGTTTAAGAGGGGTACTTCGAATGGGTCTAATGGGGTGATTCCAGTTGGGGGTCAACATCCCCCAAGTTCGGGGGTTGGTGCCAAGCTTGAGTGGTAAAAAGCTCAGAAGAAGCCTAGAAAGAAGAAGACCTCTGACGTGATAAACAGGATTATTCCGTAGCGTAAGCCTTTTTGGACGGGGGGGGTGTGGTGTCCTTGGAATGTCCCTTCTCGGATTACGTCACGTCATCATTGGAGTATTGTGAGTAGGGTGAGTACCAATCCGAGGGATAGTAGTGTTATTGAGTGAAAGTGAAATCAGATTGCGAGACCAGATGTTAGTAGGAGAGCAGCGACTGCGCCGGTTAGGGGTCAGGGGCTTGGGTCAACCATGTGGTATGCGTGTGCTTGGTGGGCCATTAGACGTTTTCTTGTAGATAAAGACTTAGTAAGAGAACAAATACGTAGGCCTGAATTATAGCGACTGCTACCTCTAATAGTGTGAGAAGAAATAGTACTGTGGCTGTCAAAATGGCTACTGTTGGCATTATTGGTAGAAGTACAAATGCGGCGGTAGCGATTAGTTGAATGAGAAGGTGTCCGGCTGTTAGGTTGGCAGTTAGTCGGACCCCGAGTGCGAGGGGCCGAATGAAAAGGCTGATGGTTTCGATGATAATTAGGACTGGGATGAGAAGGACTGGGGTTCCTTCTGGCAGGAGATGACCTAGTGCGGCAGTGGGTTGATTTCGTATTCCGATGATAACGGTGGCTAGTCAGAGGGGGACTGCGAGACCTATGTTTAAGGATAGTTGAGTGGTTGGGGTGAAGGTATAGGGGAGGAGACCTAGTATGTTGAGAGTGATGAGGAAGATTATTAGGGAGGTGAGTAGGGCTGCTCATTTGTGTCCTCCCAGGTTTAAGGGGAGGAGTAGTTGCTGAGTAAAACGATTAAGGAATCAGCCTTGTAGTGTAAGAAGACGATTATTTAGTCAGCGGGCAGAGGGGGTAGGGTAGAGAATTCAAGGCAGGGTGAGGGCCAAGGCCATCAGTGGAATGCCGAAGTATGTGGGGCTCATGAATTGGTCGAAGAAGCTTAGTGTCATGGTCAGGTTCAGGGTTCAGGTTTGGTCTTTTCTGTGCTTAGCGCGGTTGGTTCGTTGGTAAAGGTATGGCCAAGAACTTTGGGGGGAATTACGGTTAGGAATACCAGTCAAGAAAATACTAGGATGGCAAATCAGGGGGCGGGATTTAATTGGGGCATGTCACTAGAGGTGGTTGGGAGTCACCAGTCTTTAGCTTAAAAGGCTAACGCTAGTCCCGGTTTAGCTTTCTAGTGAAGCGTCTTCAAGTATTAGGGAGGATCAGTTTTCAAAGTGTTCAAGGGGGACTGCTTCCACGGTGATAGGCATAAAGCTGTGGTTGGCTCCGCAGATTTCAGAGCATTGTCCGTAGAATACTCCAGGGCGTGAGACGATAAAGGCTGTTTGATTTAGGCGGCCTGGTACTGCGTCTATTTTCACCCCCAGTGCGGGAACAGTTCATGAGTGTAAGACGTCTTCGGCTGAGACTAGAACTCGGATGGGCGACTCTATGGGAACTACTATTCGGTGGTCTGTTTCGAGGAGTCGAAACTGGCCGGGGGCTAAATCTTGTGTTGGAATCATATATGAGTCAAAGGCTAGATCTTCGTAGTCTGTGTATTCGTAGCTTCAGTACCATTGATGGCCTATTGCTTTAATAGTGAGGTGGGGGTCATTGATTTCGTCTATTAGATAAAGAATGCGGAGGGAGGGGAGGGCAATTAAGATAAGAATAACGGATGGAAGGATAGTTCATACGATTTCGATTTCTTGGGAATCTAGGATATATTTGTTAGTAAGTTTAGTTGAAACCATCGCTACGATAATGTAAAGGATGAAGGTGCTAATGAGGAGCACGATCATAAGTGCGTGGTCGTGGAAGTGAAGAAGCTCTTCTATTACTGGTGAGGCCGCGTCTTGGAATCCTAATTGTGAGGGATGTGCCATTTTAGCTTAAAGCTCAGGATCCGCAGGGGTCTAACCTACAATTCTGTCTTGACAAGGCAGTGTAATATGCTATTTTACTAGGGTCCCATAGAAGAAAGTGGCAGAGTGGTTATGCGACTGGCTTGAAACCAGTACATGGGGGTTCAATTCCTCCCTTTCTCGTTAGTTTGCTTGTACTTGTACGAAAGCCGGCTCTTCAAATGTGTGGTAGGGGGGAGGGCAGCCGTGTAGTCACTCTACGTTTGTGGCGGTTAGTTCGACTGACAGTACTTCTCGTTTGGCGGCAAATGCTTCTCAAAGAATGAATAGGAATATGATAACTGCTACCATGGAAATTATAGAACCGATAGAGGAGACAGTGTTTCAGAGAGCGTAAGCGTCTGGGTAGTCTGAATATCGTCGTGGTATTCCTGCTAGGCCTAGGAAGTGTTGGGGGAAGAATGTGAGATTGACTCCGAGAAATATAACCCCAAAATGGATTTTGGACCAGGTGCTGTGGAGGGTGTACCCTGAAAAGAGGGGGAATCAGTGTACAAATCCGGCCATGATTGCAAATACGGCCCCCATGGAGAGGACATAGTGGAAGTGGGCTACTACGTAGTAGGTGTCGTGAAGTACAATGTCTAGGGACGAGTTGGATAGGACAATCCCTGTTAGGCCCCCCACGGTGAAGAGAAAGATAAAGCCTAGGGCTCAAAGAAGTGGGGTCTCTCATTTGATTGAACCCCCGTGCAGGGTGGCTAACCAGCTAAATACTTTTACACCTGTTGGAATGGCAATAATTATTGTTGCGGATGTGAAATAGGCACGAGTGTCTACGTCCATTCCCACCGTAAACATGTGGTGGGCTCAAACAATAAACCCTAGGAGTCCGATAGCTATTATAGCTCAAACCATGCCTATATAACCGAATGGTTCTTTTTTACCGGCGTAGTAGGCGACGACGTGTGAGACGATGCCAAATCCGGGCAGGATTAGAATGTAAACCTCTGGGTGGCCGAAGAATCAGAATAGGTGTTGGTATAGGATGGGGTCTCCTCCTCCGGCCGGGTCAAAGAATGTTGTGTTAAGATTACGGTCTGTGAGGAGCATGGTAATAGCGGCGGCTAGAACTGGGAGAGACAGGAGAAGTAGGACAGTCGTGACGAGAAGGGATCACACGAACAGGGGTGTCTGGTATTGGGAGATGGCTGGGGGCTTCATGTTGGTAATTGTGGTAATAAAATTAATTGACCCCAGAATTGAGGAAACACCTGCCAGGTGTAAAGAGAAGATGGCGAGGTCTACAGAGGCACCGGCGTGGGCTAAGTTGCCGGCTAAGGGGGGATAGACGGTCCATCCTGTCCCTACTCCGGCTTCAACCCCCGAGGATGAAAGGAGGAGGAGGAGTGAGGGGGGCAGAAGTCAGAAACTCATGTTGTTCATTCGAGGGAATGCTATGTCAGGGGCTCCCAGTATTAGGGGGAGTAGCCAGTTTCCGAAGCCTCCGATCATGATTGGTATTACTATAAAGAAAATCATTACGAAGGCATGTGCTGTGACGATGACATTATAAATCTGGTCATCGCCTAGGAGGGCGCCGGGCTGGCTTAGCTCGGCTCGAATTAAGAGACTGAGAGCCGTGCCAACTATTCCGGCTCAGGCACCGAATACTAAATAAAGGGTGCCAATGTCTTTGTGGTTGGTGGAGAAGAATCAGCGTGTGATTGCCACAGGTAGGGTGGCCGAGAGTATAGGCGGTGGGTTGTAGCCCCGAAGACAGAGGTTTGAGTCCTCTCCCTATCAAGCCCCGTGGTGAAGACCACGTCAGATTGCAAATCTGAAGATGCCGGCTAATAGCCTGCCGGGGCTTTCCCCGCCTTGTTCCTTCGGCGGGGAAAGGTAGATGAATGCTCGCTGGTTTGAGCGCTTAGCTGTTAACTAAGAGTTTGTAGGATCGAGGCCTTCTCATCTAGGAAGGTTTTAGCTTAATTAAAGTGTCTGGGTTGCATTCAGAAGATGTGGGATAGAGTCCTGCAAGTCTTATCAGGGGCTAGGAGATTTTCACTCCCGCTTAGGGCTTTGAAGGTCCTTGGTCTTATGTTATCCTAAGCCCCTATGTTACTAGTGCTATGGCGGCCGGGGTAAGGGGTAGGAGGGCTAGGGCTGCGATTATTATTAGTGACAGTGGTAGGGTGTTTTGTGTGTTTGGGAGACGTCAAGGGGTAGTTGAGTTGTTAGTGTTGGGGGAGATGGTTAGGGTTATAGCGTAGCAGAGTCGGAGGTAGAAGTATAGGCTAAGAAGGGCTGTTAGTGCTATGAGGGTTGCTGTGAGAGGTAGGCCTTGTTTAGTTAGTTCTTGTAGGATTAACCATTTGGGTATGAAGCCGGTTAGGGGGGGGAGTCCGCCGAGTGAGAGTAGCAGTAGGGCAGCGAGGGCTGCGAGGTTTGGGGTTTTAGCTCAGGCTAGGGCTAAGGTATTGATTTTGGTGGAGGAAGTTGATTTTAAGGTTAGGAATGCTGCGGAGGTTATTGCGATGTATGTTCCTAGAGCCAGGAGGGTTAGGTGTGGTGCAAATTGGAGGACAATGATTATTCATCCGAGATGAGCGATGGATGAATAGGCTAGAATTTTACGCAGTTGGGTTTGGTTTAATCCGCCTCATCCGCCAACTATGGCGGATGAGATTCCGAGAGTTGTTAGTACTATGGGGTGTATGGTGGGTGCGATTTGGATAATTAGTGCAAAGGGGGCTAGTTTTTGTCAGGTTGAGAGGATTAACCCTGTTGTAAGGTCTAAGCCTTGTAGGACTTCGGGCAGTCAAAAGTGTATGGGGGCTAAGCCTAGTTTTAGGGCTAGGGCGATTATAACTATTGTGGCAGCTGCTGGGTGAGATAGCTGAGTGATGTCTCATTCTCCAAGTATTCAGGCGTTGGTTGTGCTTGCGAATAAGATTATAGCTGCGGCTGTGGCTTGTGTGAGGAAGTATTTGGTTGTGGCTTCTACTGCTCGGGGGTGGTGGTGTTGTGCTATAAGTGGGATGATGGCGAGGGTGTTGATTTCAAGTCCCATTCATGCTAGGAGTCAGTGTGAGCTGGCAAAGGTGAGTGTGGTGCCGAGTCCTAGGCTGGATAGTAGTACAGTTAGTACGTAGGGGTTCATTAGTAGGGGAGGGGGTTTAACCAACATGTTTGGGGTATGGGCCCAAAAGCTTAATTAGCTGACCTTACTAGAAAGTGGTGTAGTGGAAGCACCTAGAGTTTTGATCTCTAGAGCATGGGTTCGAGCCCCTTCTTTCTAAGGAATTGGGGGGATTTTAACCCTCATATGTCATTCTATCAAAATGGTCCTTGGGTGTTCGGGCACAATTCCTGGTGTTATAGTTGTGGTGGAAGCCCTGCGAATGCGATTGGAAGGGCAATGTGTCATAATACGAGGGCTAGGGTTAGTGGTAAGAAGTTTTTTCAAACTAAGTGCATGAGTTGGTCATATCGGAATCGGGGGTATGAGGCTCGGATTCATAGGAAAACGACGGATAGGAGTGCAGCTTTTGTCATGAGGTTGGCAGCGGTTAACTCGGGAAGAGATGGGAGGTGGGATGCGCCTAAAAATAGAATAGTTGAGAGTGTATTTATGAGTAGGATATTGGCGTATTCGGCCAGGAAGAATAGGGCAAAGGGGCCTCCTGCATATTCTACGTTGAAACCTGAGACGAGTTCGGATTCTCCTTCTGTTAGGTCGAATGGGGCGCGGTTTGTTTCAGCAAGTGTGGAAATATATCATATGGCGGCTAGGGGTCAGGCTGGGGCAAGCAGTCAGATGCTTTCTTGGGCGGTGTTAAATGTTTGTAGGGTAAAACCTCCTGCGAAGATGATAATAGAGAGGAGGATTAGTCCCAGGCTTACTTCGTAGGAGATTGTTTGAGCTACTGCCCGTAGGGCCCCGATAAGAGCGTATTTTGAGTTGGATGCTCAGCCTGAGCCTAAGATGGAGTAGACTGCTAGGCTGGAGAGGGCTAGGACGAAAAGGATTCCTAGGTTTAGGTCGACTACGGGGTAGGGGATGGGTATAGGGGCTCAGAGGGTAAGGGCGAGGGTTAGGGCTAGTATGGGAGTGGCGAGGAAGAGGAAGGGGGAGGATGTGGAAGGGCGTACCGGTTCTTTAATAAATAGTTTTACGCCGTCTGCGATGGGTTGGAGAAGCCCGTAGGGGCCTACAATGTTTGGGCCTTTGCGGTGTTGCATGTAGCCGAGCACTTTTCGTTCCAGAAGGGTTAGGAAGGCGACTGCCAAGAGTACCGGAATAATGTAAGCTAGGGGGTTGATAAGATAGATGAGTAGAATGGTGAGCATGGCTGGAGAGAGGATTTGAACCTCTGGTAGAAAGGGCTTAGGCCTTTTGCATTTACCAGGCTCTGCCACTCCAGCATGCCCTTATCTAGGGCTGAAGGATTGCGCCCCCTTGTCTGGTTTAGTTGTTTTCATCAGGTCGGGGTGGGGCGTACCTGGAGCATGGGCCCCTCTTTTCCGGTCCTTTCGTACTAGGAAAAGTAGCGTTACAGATAGAAACTGACCTGGATTGCTCCGGTCTGAACTCAGATCACGTAGGACTTTAATCGTTGAACAAACGAACCCTTAATAGCGGCTGCACCATTAGGATGTCCTGATCCAACATCGAGGTCGTAAACCCCCTCGTCGATATGGACTCTGGGAGAGGATTGCGCTGTTATCCCTGGGGTAACTTGGTTCGTTGATCGGCTTTAGCCGGATCATTTATGGTCAGATGTTCTGAGGCTTAGAGGTGTATCTCTTGGCTTTAGGAGTAATCCCGGTCCACGTGGGGGCTTGTTTTTCCCCCGCGGTCGCCCCAACCGAAGACATGTTGATCATGTTCACACTTTGTTTATACCTTTGAGTTTGGTTGTTTGACGTGGTTGATCTTGTGTCTTAAGCTCCACAGGGTCTTCTCGTCTTGTAGGGGTATACCCGCTTCTGCACGGGTAGATCAATTTCATTGACTTGGAAAAGGAGACAGTTAAGCCCTCGTGATGCCATTCATACAGGTCCTCATTTAAAAGACAAGTGATTGCGCTACCTTCGCACGGTCAAAATACCGCGGCCGTTAAACTTAGAGTCACAGGGCAGGCGGGACCTCCTATGTTTTGATTTGCAGGAGGCGGTGTTTTTGGTAAACAGGCGAGGCTTGTGTTTGCCGAGTTCCTTCTTTTCCTTTGGGTCTTTCCTCTTATAGGCACTCCTGTGTGGGGGTAACGATGTGTGCGTGTGGGGTTTTCTAGGTTGTGTTTAAATCCACAGTGCTCTCTTGGGTTGGGTTCGTTATTTGTTAGTGGAAGGTCCGGACTAACTTACACATGTGCTGGGAGAAGGGCGTCCTTCTTATTACTCATTTTAGCATTGTCTCTCCTATGGGGGCATAGGGCGGCCTAATACTATTAGGGGGTTGGGGTGGGTTATCAGAATAAAGGGTCTTTGGTCCGTCTGAGCTTTAACGCTTTCTGTGCAGGTGGCTGCCTTTAGGCCCACTGAAACGGCTGACCTTGTTGAGTATGATCCTTGGCCTCCTGGTAAGGTTGTGTCCTGGTTCAGAGGAGCTGTACCTCCTCTGACTAACTCCCTTTCTTTTCTCGTGGTCTAGTATTCGTGTTACTGTTGTGACCTGAGGGGTGAGGGGCTGAACTTATATCCACTTCTTAGGCAACCAGCTATAACCGGGTTCGGTAGGTTTGTCACCTCTACTCGGAGTTCTTCCCACTCTTTTGCCACAGAGACGGGTTGGCCCTATGATAGGCTGTCTCGGAGTAGCTCACTCGGTTTCGGGGTCTCGAACTAAAGTTCTCTTTGCTCGGATAATGCTGGCTAAATCATGATGCAAAAGGTACGAGGGTTGATCTCTGCTTTTTTAGGCTTAAATGGGTTGTTTCATTTCTCTTTCAGCTTTCCCTTGCGGTACTTTCTCTATTGCTTTGTGGTTCCCTTTCTGTCTCCCATACTAGGGCGGAAAAATGATTTGTTTATTGTTTTTGGTTTTTGTTGGGTTATTTATGTTGTTAGTTTATTCTAGGCGGTTAAGCTAGCTGTTGAGCTCAGGGCGATCCAACTTGCATGGATGTCTTCTCGGTGTAAGTGAGGTGCTTGACTGTCTCAGCCACGCCCTGGTTATTCCAAGTGCACCTTCCGGTACACTTACCATGTTACGACTTGCCTCCCCTTGGTGAGTTAATTTTGTTATTTACTTTTAAAGGTTGGGGTTTGGGGAGAGTGACGGGCGGTGTGTGCGCGCCTCAGAGCCGGATTCAAAAGAACTCTCTATTTTCTTTTTACTGCTAAATCCACCTTCGGGCACCCGTTTCATGGTGCCGTTCGTAGTATTCTGAGCCAGAAAATGTAGCCCATTTCTTTCCACCCCGTACGCTACACCTCGACCTGACGTTCTGGGTTTTGCCCATTTTGCTTACTATGGGGCCTTCACAGGGTAAGCTGACGACGGCGGTATATAGGCGGGATTAACAAGGGGTGGTGAGGTTTAACGGGGGTTATCGGTTTTAGAACAGGCTCCTCTAGGTGGGTCTGAGGCACCGCCAAGTCCTTTGGGTTTTAAGCTAGCGCTCGTAGTTCCCTGGCGGATGTCGATTGTGGGATGACATCTAAGTTTACGGCTGAGCATAGTGGGGTATCTAATCCCAGTTTGTATCTCAGCTGTCGTGGGGTCGGGTGGGCTTGAGTAAAGCTACTTTCGTAATTGGGCTTCGTGCCCCCAGGTGCGTATGACAGCCTAGGGGGTCTTCGGCTTTAGCCGGGTGAACTCCATAACCACTCTTTACGCCGTACCTATCAACTGGGGCCTCTCGTATAACCGCGGTGGCTGGCACGAGTTTTACCGGCCCTCTTAGCCTTAACTAAGTCAAGTTTTCACTTATGGCTTAATGTTTACCACTGCTGAGTTCCCTTGGGGGTGTGGCGTAGCAAGGCGTCTTGGGCTAACAAAGTGTGCCTGATGCCGGCTCCTCGTCCCCGGATGGGGGATTAAGGGCATTCTCACAGGGGTGCGGAGACTTGCATGTGTAAACTAGGCTAAAGCTGATAGTAAAGTCAGGACCAAGCCTTTGTGCCTGCGGGACTTTTAGGGGTCCATTTTAACATCTTCAGTGTTACGCTTTGCTTAAGCTACGCTAGC